GGCTATTGAATTAACTGAACAAGCAGATACAAAAGGAATTCAAGTACAAATTGCAGGTCGTATCGACGGAAAAGAAATTGCACGTGTCGAATGGATCAGAGAGGGTAGAGTTCCCCTACAAACTATTCGAGCTAAAATTGATTATTGTTGCTATACAGTTCGGACTATCTATGGGGTATTAGGCATCAAAATTTGGATTTTTATAGACAAGGAAGAAGAATAAGAAAACTTTAATTCTTTTTCTGGCCAATCAACGCAAGCAATTCTAATTCTTAATTCTATAGGGTTGAATAAAAATTCAATTGAACTTTTCATATAATTGCTATGCTTAGTGTGTGACTCGTTGGTTTTTTTAGGGTTAGGATTAAAAAAAGACCAGCCCGGTAGTATGAAAACCAACTCATCACCTCGTATTATCTGGATCTAAAAAACCAGTCAAGATATGAGAAATCGATCATATCTTTGTAGCAACTGAATTTTTTTTGAATAAACTTGAATTCTAAGTTGAAAGCAAAATACAGAAGAAAGGTGTGGATAAATGGAAGGATGAGAGAAAGAAAGAAAAAGAATATCAATGATATAGAATTCCAATATGTAAGGTCTATGAGTCATCTCATAAAAGACAGTGTAATAAAGCATCAATACTAATTGATTCATCCATAATGAAACATTAAATGAATCCTTCTTATAGTTATAGAAGAAAAAAATCAAGAGCTTCGAGCCAATAAAGACTAAGAAGGTTGACTCAAGAATAAATTAGATTATGAGCTCCGTTGTAAAATTCTGACCTAACCATTAAATACGAAGCGGTGGGAACGATGTAACCTGTGAATGCAAAAGATTTTATTGAACAAATGAATCTTACTGATTCACTAGTCGGGATGGCGAAATGAACCGGAAATCAATTCATCTATTCTGAGAAGTCATGAGCAAGTGCTACGACTGAAATAGAGATTGCAAGAGTAAATATTCGCCCGCGAAAACTTTCTTTTTTTTTGTCCTTTATCCAAAAAAAAAGAAAGATTTATTAGCACATTAAAAACATTTTTTTTTATAAAAATGTTCTAATATCTACTAATATCTTATCTATTCAAATTAATTGAAATTCAATTTTGAATCTTTTTAGTCGCGAGGAGCTGGATGAGAAGAAACTCTCACGTCCAGTTCTGTAGTAGAGATGGAATTCTGAAACAACCATCAACTATAACCCCAAAAGAACTAGATTCCGTAAACAACATAGAGGAAGAATGAAGGGAATATCTTATCGAGGTAATCATATTTGTTTCGGTAAATATGCTCTTCAGGCACTTGAACCTGCTTGGATCACATCTAGACAAATCGAAGCAGGTCGACGAGCAATGACACGAAATGCACGCCGTGGTGGAAAAATATGGGTCCGTATATTTCCAGACAAACCAGTTACAGTAAGACCTGCTGAAACACGTATGGGTTCGGGGAAAGGATCCCCTGAATATTGGGTAGCTGTTGTTAAACCGGGGCGAATACTATATGAAATGGGTGGAGTAACCGAAAATATAGCTAGAAGGGCTATTTTAATAGCAGCATCTAAAATGCCTATACGAACTCAATTTATTATTTCGGGATAAAAATGTAGAAAAATGTAGAACCGACAGAGATGAATCTTAGGGATGAAACAAAAACGCAGGTTTCTTTTTTTGGACAAACAATATTTCTTTTATTTTCTTCATCCTTTGCATTGGAAGAATAAACAAAAAATTTGATATGATTCAACCTCAGACCCATTTAAATGTAGCGGATAACAGCGGGGCTCGAGAATTGATGTGTATTCGAATCATAGGAGCTAGTAATCGTCGATATGCTCATATTGGTGACGTTATTGTTGCTGTGATTAAAGAAGCAGTACCAAATATGCCCCTAGAAAAATCAGAAGTAGTGAGAGCTGTAATTGTTCGTACCTGTAAAGAACTAAAACGTGACAGCGGTATGATAATACGATATGATGACAATGCTGCAGTTGTGATTGATCAAGAAGGAAATCCAAAAGGAACTCGAATTTTTGGGGCAATCCCCCGTGAATTGAGACAATTGAATTTTACTAAAATAGTTTCATTAGCTCCCGAGGTATTATAAAATAAAATGAGATCGTGATATCTTTGGGGTATTTGAAAGAAATAGATTAAGAACTAGATTAATTCGTAGATTGTGTCTCACGCATATACCTTGCAAAATTCCTATTCATAAATCAATAAAAAAAAAAAAAAAGAAAAACATGTTGATTATATCCAATTTTGAGACACCAATAATTTTAGTTCATCATGGGTAGAGACACTATTGCTGAGATAATAACCTCTATACGAAATGCTGATATGGATAGAAAAAGAGTTGTTCGCATAGCATCTACTAATATTACCGAAAATATTGTTAAAATACTTTTCCGAGAGGGTTTTATCGAAAACGTCAGAAAACATCGAGAAAAAAACAAATATTTTTTGGTTTTAACCCTTCGACATAGAAGGAA